ACGGTCTTCCTGAACAGGCCTTTTATTTAGTCGGTAATATCGATGAAGCTACCGCGAAGGCTATGAACTTAGAAATGGAGAGCAATTTGCAGAAATGACTTTAAATCTTTGTGTACTGACCCCTAATCGAATTGTTTGGGATTCAGAAGTGAAAGAAATCATTTTATCTACAAATAGTGGTCAAATTGGCGTATTACCAAATCATGCTCCTGTTGCTACAGCTGTAGATATAGGGATTTTAAGAATACGCCTTAAGGACCAATGGTTAACGATGGCTCTAATGGGCGGTTTTGCTAGAATAGGCAATAATGAAATCACTGTTTTAGTAAATGATGCGGAAAAAGGTAGTGATATTGATCCACAAGAAGCTCAGCAAACTCTTGAAATAGCGGAAGCTAATTTGAGAAAAGCTGAAGGAAAGAGACAAATAATTGAGGCAAATCTAGCTCTCCGGCGAGCTAGGACAAGAGTAGAGGCTGTCAATGTTATTTCATAACTAGTTGGTGCGTTCAAATAATCAAAAGAAGTTCTTTTTCTAAATCCTATTTTGATTGGATTCTGTCGAGTGAATCCAATCAAGCAGAATCCCATTTTCATACAACGCAATTCAAAAATGAAATTGAACTAGATTCAATAAAAAAAAATCTCTAAAAATAGATAGAAGAGGGTGGGGCAAAAAACTTATTAGATGTCGGAGTCAATGGTATCTAATAAGTTCTACCTACTATTGGATTTGAACCAATGACTCCCGCCGTATGAAAGCAATACTCTAACCACTGAGTTAAGTAGGTCATTTATCATCCTAAAGAGAACCAAACGGAACCCATCCCATCGATGGATTATAAATATCATATTGCTTATAAGCAATAATAATCTAAGCAATACCACTCAACCACTCACAAATTTAGGATGTTGGATCATAGAATATTCATCTTGACAACAAATTATATACATGATAAAATATGCATCACAAGCACTAAGGGCTATAGCTCAGTTGGTAGAGCACCTCGTTTACACGCGCGCCAATGTTTTTCAGGGGAGTCCATCATACAATCCAAAAAAGAAATCTTATTGAGAAATCGCTGTCTTACTCCATAACTTTACGAGAACAATAGCCTGACAAAGGGTTCGGTTCGATTTGAGTGCCCGTTTAGGTACCAAACAGACCCCATGATTGATTTGAGATATTGATAAGGTGAATACCAGTACATTCAATGCTAGGCATAATGAGTACAAGGCCCTCAAAAAATATCTTTTCGTCCTATGAACTTGAAGGTGTATGAAGTTTCATATTGGATTTTTTAAGCCGAAGAATAGAGACTTTATTTAACTTAAAACGATCTAGGCCAGAGGCAGACCTACGTCAAGATAACCCCACCCTTGAAACACTTTGGTAGTGCTTCTGAATCAGAATCCCAAATAAAGAATCAGAGCACGTGGAGCCATCCCCTTATCTTATTTTTCTGTCAAGAAAAAATATGGCGGATTGGCTGATATTTCTATCAGTTAATGAAAGAGCCCAATGCAAAAAAAAAATGCATGTTGGGTCTTTGAAACAGTTCAGATCATTTTGATAATAATAAGTTTGATATGTTTTACCGAGAAGGTCTACGGTTCGAGTCCGTATAGCCCTAGAGCTCCATAAAATGAATAAAATCCAAATTGGAAATAAAAAATTGTATAATTTTCATTTCTTCATTCTTGTTTGTTGCTTGTAACTGACCGGTTGGTTCATCCAAACCCAATTTGTCCTAGAAACTCACTCACAGGAATCGTTTAAAGCCGAACAGAAAACTGAAAGAAAAACGTATTTCAAGAGATCGAATCGATCCTTTTCCAATCGTGCCAATCGTGGATAAACAAACCAACCCTTCGTCATTAATCTTCGGAGGGAAATTCTCTATGAATTTTCCTGTCCATAATCAAGGGGTTAAGCTAGCCAGACTCCCCTTTTTGGTATATCTAAAAACTAGACCTAGCGAAGCACACCAAAACAAAAAGGGGATGGTCTTCTTTTTCTCTATTCAATCAAGAGAAAACCCCACCCTTATTTTCCTAAACGGAATATACCAACACTCAAATTAAGATATTCGAAATCCTGAGATGGAAATACCTACCCATTTTCTTCCATTTGAATACTCGTTCTATTCTAAATCACTAAGAAAAAAACGACAAAAAGACCTCCCGATTCTATTCCTAAAAAAGAAAAATCTAGAAATCGAATTTTTATAAAAAAAATTTCAAATAATCAAAAGAAGAATTCGATTTTATTTGGAAGGCGCTTTCTTTAGCAAGAATCCTAGGCAAAAACAAGAAAATTTGTCTAAGCGTAACATATAGAGTTATACTAACTAAAGCAATTAAATAAAATGGAAATAAAAAATTAAATAGGCTGGAAATAGGATCCCTGTCAAGTCAGTCGATAAATCTTGAAATGAGATATGCCCCGCAATAATCAAAGGAGACTAGAAGATTTGGTCAAAACAAGAATTCATTTTAT